AGAGAAAAAAGAAGACTATGCCTTCGCCATATGAAATATGAATATTAAGTAATAATAGCATGGCACTTTGAATTCGATATAAGGAATTTTGTTTTCAAAACATTAGATTATGTATCGAGAGAGTAATATGAGAAAAAGGTATTTCCTATTTTATTATCGGAAGTCCAGTTCAGCGTCACAAACTTTTTTTCACACCAGGGGTCTCTTAACAATATTTATAGAGCGAAAAAAAAAGATTCTTTTTTCCTTAGTTTAGTTGATCAAATAAAAAAGCAACTTTGGGATTGCTGAATGACAGACAAATCACAGACAAAAAAATATAATAAATATATAAAGCAACGGAGCCATCATAGTATTTTTGAATTCCTCCGAAAGGAAGGGTGGTAAGTTGATCATTTACCGACCGGGGTCTGATCGATCCTATTTTTTTATTTCTTTGATGAATGGTAAGGGTCAATTTTATTGTAAAGCCGTATGCAATGCATAATGCCCGTACGGTTGTTCGATTCTATCTTTTTTTCTTGTTATTCTTTTATGTTTCTTTTATCTTCCCCTCATCATGCGAAATAGAGAAACCTTTTATTATCTTATATCATCAGGGTAATGATCCATCAACCTGCTGGTTCTTTTTCTGAAGTAGCAACGGGAGAATTCATCCTGGAAGTGGGAGAACTGCTGAAACTGCGTGAAACCCTGACAAGGGTTTATGTACAAAGAACGGGCAAACCCATATGGGTTGTATCCGAAGACATGGAAAGAGATATTTTTATGTCAGCAACAGAGGCCCAAGCTTATGGGATTGTTGATCTTGTAGCGGTTGAATGACAATATCGCGTCAATTCGTGATTTGAAGTTAACCCTGCCGAGTTTAATATTCTATGACTTTTATTTACTCTTCTATTGAATCTATTGAATAAACGTAATTCAAAATCATGCGGTTAGGATCGATCTAAACCAGCCCATTATGTATATGATTCAACATGCCAACGATTAAACAACTTATTAGAAATACAAGACAGCCAATTAGAAATGTCACAAAATCCCCCGCGCTTCGGGGATGCCCTCAGCGTCGAGGAACATGTACTAGGGTGTATGTGCGACTCGTTCAGATCATGAACTAGAACAAAGGAAAGAGAACAATGTTCAAATATCAATGATCAAATAGGATAGAAGGGAAAAACGAACTACATTTCCTATCTAAAAATAAGAAAATGAATCAGATCCCTTTTATTGTGTATGAAATTTATGGTTTCTATTGGTGTAAATCCACTCACCTCAATTCAAGATGAGAAGCAATTCTCCATTGGTAGCAAATGGCTATCCATTAAGCGGAGGAAATCTTAGTTAACATAGACGCCTCTTGTAAGAACGGACTAACAGGGTCAGCTACCCAGCCAACCTTCATAATTAAATACCGTTACTGTATAGGTAGAGCTCGTTGTGAAAGACCTATTACTGAATAATTCATGGGTAGAGCCGAAGAATGTGAACTATACAAGTTAGCAATAACATTGATTAAATGAAGTAAAGGCTCCGGTGTATAGAGAAGACCTCACCGTTTAAGAAGTAACCATAGAAACGATGGAATCCACTATTTCTTTATCAGTGCTATTTTTTTAATACCTAGTATATATAGTACAATTTCGTATTTCGAGGTGAAATGCCTAGAAAAAATAAAAAATAGTGGTTGGGAAGGTTATAGTAGCCAAAGCCATTGGAATTTTTAGTTTATACATTGGAAAAATCCGTTTTGTTATTAATATACTAGGAAAGGGGCAAAAGAATAACTAAAAGAAAGGAAATCTATTAGTTATTCGTTAAAGTTTCATTTATTCAATGACCAGAATTAGACGGGGATATATCGCTCGGAGACGTAGAACAAAAATTCGTTTATTTGCATCAAGCTTTCGGGGGGCTCATTCAAGACTTACTCGAACTATTACTCAACAAAAAATAAGAGCTTTGGTTTCGGCTCATCGGGATAGGGATAAGCAAAAAATTAATTTTCGTCGTTTGTGGATCACTCGAATAAATGCAGCAATTCGTGAAAGGGGGGTATGCTATAGTTATAGTAGATTAATAAATGATCTGTACAAGAGACAGTTGCTTCTTAATCGTAAAATACTTGCACAAATAGCTATATCAAATAGGAATTGTCTTTATATGATTTCCAATGAGATCATAAAAGAAGTAAGTTGAAAGGAATCCACCGCTTAAAGGGAGTTGCCCGGAGAATGAACTCCGGGAGGGTCGAATAAAAATAAAATAAAAATGAATAGAATATGATAAAATATATATGAGAAAGTAGTAAAAATAAATATGAATCAACACGTTCAAAAAAAAAATTATTCTTCCCAAATTCTTTTTTTTTCTTACGACACGAGAATTCAATCCAGATTCTTGGATTTTTCCAACAAAATATCAATCCGCATTTGAGCTCGGATGGGGATTTGAATTCAAGTGAAGAAAGAGTAAACCTATCTTTTTCCGGCTCTAAGACTAGGAGTTCTAGTGGTCGACTCGGTTCTTTCAAATTGTTTCTCATTATTAAGAAAAGGTAACAAAGATAAAATACGAGCTTGCTTTATAGCAATAGTAATTAATCGTTGTTGTTTCAAGGTCAATCTATTCACTCGTCTAGATAATATTTTTCCCTGTTCACTAATAAATCGACTAATTAAACTCATGTTTTTATAATCAATTCGATCCCCCGATTGGATCGGGGGCAAACGCCTACGAAAAGATCGCTTGGATTTAAGAAAAGTTCGCTTGGATTTATCCATGGTTTGGTTAGTTTATTTCTTATCCCTAAAATCCTATTTCAGGCGTATCGCTAATTAGAATAAATAAATAGGATTTGGTTTGTTTATAATTATCTTTAACTATGTTAAATATTATGTTAATATATATATATAATGTCATTTTTTCCCTTTCTTTGTAAGCTAAGGGCCCGAAGGTGCTCGGTTCGATCTATTTCTTTATCTCCCCGTGAATCGTATGCTTGTAACAATATGGACAGAATTTTAGCAACTCCAATCGATTAGGCGTATTGTGCCGGTTCTTTTGAGTAATATATCTGGAAATGCCCGTTGATTCCTTATTAACACCGTTTCGAACACAAGCGGTACATTCCAAAAGAACCGGTATTCGCACATCTTTACCCTTGGCCATGAACCTCCTTTGGATTTTTCATTTACTCAACTCTTCCTCTTTCAATCCGAAACTAAAAAGAAAAAAGGAAGGAAAAAAAAATAGAATTTGTAACTTGCTATCCTCTTATGCAAGATTTCACTACAATCAATATCAATCAATATAGGAAATAAGATAAAAAGATTTCTAAACTATATTTCAAATCACAGTACAGTATTTCATATAAGTATCTTGTATAATACTCTTTCCCTAGAACCACAGTTTGTATTCGACTTCCATAGAAATTTCATATTAATTTAATTCCAAGCGGAACCCGAGTCTAGCAGCTGTTGAATGCACTTTTATTCTTTCTCTTTCCTCCCTTATTCTAAAAAGGGAAAAAAGAGAAAAAGGGCGCTGCTATTTAATTGTATCTCTAATCTTCTTTATTCCTTCCCACGCCAATAACTAGAATGAAAAAAAAGGGAACGTCAACGCATCCGGGAAAAAACGATTAATCTCTATCAATAAACCTGCCAAAGAACCGAACCATAGAGTACTTAGTACCGGTGCCACGGAAAGATATGTTTTTAGATCTCGCATTGAAAAATCTCCTTCATTTTATTGTAATACATAAGACATATTGAAATGTACAATCATCCAGTAAATAAGATTAACTTTTTGTTAAATACAGAAAAAAACGTCTTTTTTTCCCAATATTCCCCCAAAAGACTCATTTCTTTTTCCTAGGGGTTCCATTCCATATTTCATATAGATAGAAGTATTTTACTATTATTATATGTTAAATGAGACCAAAAAGACGAAATGGACATAAAAATTCTAGATTTTAATAGAGGAGATAACGATGTGGAAAACAAGACAGGAATTCTCTACAATGACACTGTAGACCAATGGAAGGGATGTAGCGCAGCTTGGTAGCGCGTTTGTTTTGGGTACAAAATGTCACGGGTTCAAATCCTGTCATCCCTACTTATTACTGCTCCTTTGAGCAGTAACGAGGGATTTTTTGAGATCAATTTGCGTTGGACATATCATATAGAACTTACATCTTCCATTCTTACGATATTGTATAGTGTATGCATACAAGATGTATTGGGGCCAATCCTTTTCTTTACAGTCTTATCTTATCTTTTATGATAAGAAAGCGCTCTTAGTTCAGTTCGGTAGAACGTGGGTCTCCAAAACCCGATGTCGTAGGTTCAAATCCTACAGAGCGTGATTCGGATCTTCTTCGATCAAATTCGACTGAAACACTAACTGGAACAGCAATCTTAATTTGACCTCCTGGATATTAAATAAAGGAGGAGGTCAATCAAAAAAAGATATGTTAATTAATCAAAGGTCCAACTGATCGCCGCGCCTGTATTGTAAATATGCAGTTACAAATAATCCAGCCAAAGTAATAGGAATTAGACCTAACACGATTCCAAATAGAAAAACTTCAATCATTTCAATTTGTTTGAAAGGAGAAAAAAGAGGTAATATCTATACCTAAATATTAATCCGAATTACAATGAATCTCAATGACCAAGAATTGACAATTGACACGGTAAGTAAATAGAAATACGCGGAAGTTCCCGGAAAGGAATTGTGCAATTAATTTCAAATAAGTCGTATCTTGCTCAGACCAATAAATAGAGCTGAGGTTATAGTTAAAGCCGTTAGTAGAAAACCGAAATAACTAGTTATAGTAGGCATCAAGGAGCTAAATGAAATATGTTCTTTTTATACATATGTTTATAAAAAAGCACTTACCTGAGTTTCCTTTTTTGCAAAATTGGATAAAAAAATACCAATTGAATTGATTCATATATCATTATAGACAGCACTAACAAGGATAAAGTCCCAAC